GTGGAATAAGCAAAGTGGATTCCTTGTTGGTTAGTCGAGTTCCAATGAAAACCACACAATTGAAGGAAATGTCCGAATTTGCTATTTAGAAAATCAATAAACTAAGGTTTTGTCGTTCTAGATATCGGATTCAACGGAAACAATTACAGCAGTAGGGGGGGGGGAAATCAAAAAACAAGTCGAGCAAAATTATACAAAGTTATATACAAGTTGCTACCCCCCCTTAGTCTTTCTTTAATTGAATTTCGTTTGATTAGACGGAAGTTACTTAAAAACTTCCGCTTTCTTTAAAAGATTCTGAACAGTTCCTGTGGGTTGAGCACCTTTTTCAAGGAAATATAGAATAAGAGGAACGTTTAAATAAGTTTGATTTTTCATTGGATCATAAAACCCCACTTTTCTAAGATCTTTTCCTTCTCTTCGGGATCGAACATCAATTGCAACGATTCGATAGACGGCTCATTGGGATAGATGTAGATGACCAACACCCCCCCTAGAACCGTATAGGAAGTTTTCTCCTCGTACGGCTCGAGAAAAATGATTTGCTTCGAAGTTTTGTCTATGTATGCAATTCTAATAAATTAAATGTAAATTAAATGACAAATGGGCCTAGAAAATCAATTAGACTCTGATTTCAGTCTTTTTTCCTTCCTGAAAATGAAAAAGAAACCATTCGTACTCATAACTCAAGTTGGATAACTCTCAAATAGCTCAAAGGAAAAATTTTTAGTCACTTTCATTTATTGAGTGGTCTTTAACCCCTTTTGTTTTGTTTGTCTTTTGTCTCGTTTCAAATTCTATTTGGATTCTTTAGTCTGATCCAATTAGTGAGACTATCGAGACAATTAAAAAGGTCTTTCCTTGTTCTTAGATCCTTTATCCTTATTTTAAATCATTGGGTTTAGACATTACTTCGGTGCTTCTTAATGCTTTCAAAGTGGCAGCAACATACCCCTTTTTTGATTTCTTTCTATCAAAGAATCCTACGGACAGTTGATTCACGTGTGATACACTTTGAATCGAAAAAGTTTGCTAAATTCTAACAAGTCTTGCTTTTGAATTGGAAACTTGCTCGAATTGGATCCTTTCGATTTCTATATATGGAAGATACGTTTACGAAGTTGTTCCGATTAATTGGCATTAACCCTAGATCCTTGCCCCCGAGAAATGAATTAATCCTTTCTACTCGAGCTTCATCGTGGACTATTTACAACCCAACAAAAAATCGAGTGTAACAGAACAAACAATGTCGAGCCAAGAGCACTCTCATCCTTAGATAAATCAAAATGGTGGATGGAAAAATCCACAACGGATCGTGTCCTTCAAGTCGCACGTTGCTTTCTACCACATCGTTTCAAACGAAGTTTTAACATAATATTCCTCTAATTTGGAACCGGTATGGAATTGATTCAATTATGGAATCATGAATAGTCATTGGTTCAGTTGTACATAGACATCGTAATCTAGGCTTTTTCTTCTATATATGATAATATGATATGATACGATTTTTCTGAAAAAGTCTTAGCAAGACAGCATCTTTCACATACATAAATAATATATAGATAATAGCAAGAAATCGAAATATATAAACGAATAACTTTTTTAATCTGCATCTTCAAGTGACTCAACAGGATAGATTAAACGATTTCCTACTTTTTGAGTACCAAATAAAGATTCCACTTACAAGCAATCATTAAAAATATTTAATAAAAATAGTTCTAATTGAAATTGAAAAAGTTTCCTATTTAGACATCATTATTTAATTTTATTATTTAATTTGAAGAAAATTAGACAATAAGCATGACGTTTGATCTTCATAGGAAGATAAGTCTTTCTTTTTGAATTGACTCATCACTTTTAAATAGATAAAAGAAAAGAAAAACGAAATCCAATTTTTTTTCATGAGATGGATAAAAAAATGATCTAAGTTAAGATTTGAATCTTTATTCTTTTCGTCTGATTACGAAAATCAAATTACGAAAATAAAAAAAATAAGGAGGGTTTTTCGTATCTATCAGATAGACTGAAGAGTTGTCACTGTTATAGATATTCTATAATATAAATATAGAATTTAAATAATTTAATTTAAGGTATCAAAAATCTTTTTCACAAAAACCGAAAAATTATTTTCATTGAAATAGAACGATACATACCATATAAGCGAAATATTTCCTCATTTTATATATTTTATATGATATATATTTATAGATTTTGTTTAACATGGAATTAAGTAATATTTCACAATAATCGACTCTTATCATAAAGTGAATAAAAGGGTGATAGGGGAAATCACCCCTGCCTCAAGTGTTCTGTAGATTTCCAATTTTTACTTAGAACCAAACACGAAATACCTAACTAAAATGAGATTCAAAGAAAATATATCGGCTCCATAACATATTTCTATATGATATGTAACTTGATCATTTGTTAATGAGATTCGAACAGACACAGATATTAAAATGAATACGGATTTACTCCTATCCACTGACCTACTTCTTTC